CAAAGAACTTCAGGACATTATAGCTATTCTTGGGTTGGACGAATTATCCGAAGAAGATCGCTTAACCGTATCAAGAGCACGAAAAATTGAACGTTTCCTGTCACAACCTTTTTTCGTAGCAGAAGTATTTACTGGTTCCCCAGGGAAATACGTTGGTCTAGCAGAAACAATTAGAGGTTTTAAATTGATTCTTTCTGGAGAATTGGATGGTCTTCCTGAACAGGCTTTTTATTTGGTAGGTAACATTGATGAAGCTACTGCGAAGGCTGCGAACTTATAACTGAGGAGCAAATTGAAGAAATGACCTTACATCTTTGTGTACTGACTCCGAATCGAATTGTTTGGGATTCGGAAGTGAAAGAAATAATTTTATCTACTAATAGTGGACAAATTGGCATATTACTCAATCACGCGCCTATTGCCACAGCTGTAGATATAGGTATTTTGAGAATACGACTTAACGACCAATGGTTAACGATGGCTCTGATGGGAGGTTTTGCGAGAATAGGGAAAAATGAGATCATTGTTTTAGTAAATGATGCGGAGAAGGGGAGTGACATTGATCCACAAGAAGCTCAGCAAACTCTTGAAATGGCGGAAGCTAACTTGCGTAAAGCTGAAGGCAAGAGACAAACAATTGAGGCAAATCTAGCTCTCAGACGAGCTAGGACACGAGTAGAGGCTATCAATATGATGTCGTAACTAGTTGGTGTGGCTGACTAAGCAAAATAAGTGTATAAGCAGAAGTTCTGTTTATATACCTATTTTGCTTCTGTTGATTAAAATGAAAATTAAGGATCAAATCTAGAATCGACTTCTTATGCAACGAAATAATTTTAAATTGAAAAATTCAATAGAGAAATAGAATAGGATCAAAAATATACAAAATCCATAAAAGCGAATGAGTAGAAAAGTCTATTATATAGGTTGCTATCTTATCTAATAAGATCTACCTACTATTGGATTTGAACCAATGACTCCTGCCGTATGAAAGCAATACTCTAACCACTGAGTTAAGTAGGTCATTTATCATCACAAAGAAAAACAAATGGGGATCTATCACATTCATGGATTATAAATGGACTATTACTTATAAGCAATACCAATCAAAGCGATATGATCTTGTATCATGTAATATTCATCTTGACAAGAAATTCACTACATGATACAATATGTATCACAAGCATAAGGGCTATAGCTCAGTTAGGTAGAGCACCTCGTTTACACGCGCGCCAATGTTTTTCATAGGAGTCTATTGAGCAATTGATGTCTTACTCTATGCTTTTTGGGAACAAAAGAAGAGAACAATAGCCTGACAAAAGGTTTGGCCCTATTCAGGCCCGAATCCAATATAGAAATAAAACCCATCATTGATTTGAGATAAGGTGAATACTTATTCAATGCTAAGCCTAATGAGTATAAGGACCTCAAAAAAATATCTTTTCGTTCTATCTTATGAAGTTTACGGTGTATAAAGTTTCATATTTGATTCAAGCAGAGCGATAGAGACCTCATTTAACTTAAGTTGATCTAGGCAAAAAGCAGACCTACGTCAGGATAAACGTTCTTTGAAAGACTTTGGTAGTGCTCCTGTATTGGAATTCACATAATGAATCAGAGCACGTGGAGCCATCTTATTTTTTCTATTAATAATTAATAAATAATATGGTAGACTAACGATATTTATGTCGGTTAACGAAGGAGCCCAATGCAAAAAAATGCATGTTGGGTCTTTGAAAGAGTGCAAATCATATTGATAATAATAAGTTTGGTCTGTTTTACCGAGAAGGTCTACGGTTCGAGTCCGTATAGCCCTATCTAAAGTATAAATTTAAAATAAAGTCTAAATATAAAGTATAAAGAAGTACCTTAGAAAAATAAAAGTAAAAGAAATCTATTTATAGTAAATCTAAATAATCTTCTTGAAACAAGACATATACCACAACAACCAAACGAAACGAAGTGATTCGATAAAAATAAACTGAAGTGTTTTCTCGAAAGAGTTATGGCGGATTTGACAATTAATTCCAATTCGGATTGCCTAATTCAATATATTTTCCTAATTCAATATATTTTAATATTTTACACATTACATTAATGGGAGTACGTCTATGTTTCTGCTTTACGAATATGATATTTTCTGGGCATTTATAATAATATCAAGTTTTATTCCTATTTTTGCATTTATAATTTCCGGAGTTTTCGCTCCGATTAGAAAAGGACCAGAAAAACTTTCTAGTTATGAATCGGGAATAGAACCAATGGGGGATGCTTGGTTACAATTTCGAATCTGTTATTATATGTTTGCTTTAGTTTTTGTTGTTTTTGATGTTGAAACGGTTTTTCTTTATCCATGGGCAATGAGTTTCGATATATTGGGGGTATCCGTATTTATAGAAGCTTTAATTTTCGTACTGATCCTAATTATTGGTTTAATTTATGCATGGCGAAAAGGAGCATTGGAATGGTCTTAGCTGTTCAATAGTCATCCAACAATAAA